GTGATATTTCGGCTTGGGACGCCTTTTATTTGGCGGTTTTTTGGATGTTAAATACTATTGGATGGGTGACTTTTTATTGGCATTGGAAGCACATCACATTATGGCAGGGCAACGTTTCGCAGTTTAATGAGTCTTCCACTTATTTGATGGGATGGTTAAGAGATTATCTATGGTTAAACTCTTCACAACTTATCAACGGATATAACCCCTTCGGTATGAATAGTTTATCGGTCTGGGCGTGGATGTTCTTATTTGGACATCTTGTTTGGGCTACTGGATTTATGTTCTTAATATCCTGGCGTGGATATTGGCAGGAATTGATTGAAACTTTAGCCTGGGCTCATGAACGAACACCTTTGGCTAATTTGATTCGATGGAGAGATAAACCGGTGGCTCTTTCTATTGTTCAAGCAAGATTGGTCGGGTTAGCCCACTTTTCTGTAGGTTATATATTCACTTATGCGGCTTTCTTGATTGCTTCTACATCCGGCAAATTTGGTTAATTCTTTATTTTATGTGTTGTAGCCTCGATAATATCATTTCTGTTGATTAATGATTAAGAAGGAGCTCACCTTCTTTTCTTATATTTCTACACCTAGGATCCGACTTCTATTTTATCATTGAAACTAACAGGAATTGAACCGTTATGGCAAGAAAAAGTTTGATTCAGAGGGAGAAGAAGAGGAAAAAATTGGAACAAAAATATCATTTGATTCGCGGATCCTCAAAAAAAGAAATAAGCAAAGTTCGATCTTTGAGTGAGAAATGGGAAATTCATGGAAAGTTACAAGCCCCACCACGTAATAGTGCACCTACACGCCTGCATCGACGTTGTTTTTCAACCGGAAGACCGAGAGCTAACTATCGAGATTTTGGGCTAGCCGGGCACATACTTCGTGAAATGGTTCATGCATGTTTTTTACCCGGAGCAACAAGATCGAGTTGGTAAGGATTAAAAAATCCTTTAATTTTTTTATATGATCGTCGATCATAGAGGACCCCTTTACCATTCTGTATAAATGGGATATGATATTCTATTTTGTACAGATATGGTCAAGGGGCCCCTTTCAATCCTTTTTTGTCCAATAGTTCCTACTTCAACGCGGGGTAGAGCAGTTTGGTAGCTTGCAAGGCTCATAACCTTGAGGTCACGGGTTCAAATCCCGTCTCCGCAACTTTTTTTTGACAAAAAAAAGTTTTATTCTGTTAACTAGTAATTAATTAGCTTTTTTCTTTTGGGGTGGGAAGAAACGAAAGGCGGGGGGAGAACCGACATACTATCGTGATCAACTATACTTTACTTTATCCTATTAAAGTAAATAGATTAACCCCATTATACTGGGCGGATAGCGGGAATCGAACCCGCATCTTCTCCGTGGCAAAGAGAAATTTTACCATTCGACTATATCCGCACCTTTTTTCGCAATGTATGTATCCTATTTGTGCAGAACTAAGTCAAATACGATACATTTTTTTTTTTTTTTTTATATACATATTTAGACATATTTAGTAATAATATGTATATATTATATACAACTTTAGTACATATTTCTATTAAATTATTAGACAGTATATAATAAGGTCTAATAATTTAATAGAAATAAAATTATATATACATAATTATATATTTTAATATATTTTATTTTCAAAATTTTACAAAACAAAGACACAAATACAATAAGTTTGACCCCCAGTAATTTTTAGAATTTTTTTCTTATTTGCATTTTTGGAATTTATAACTTAATATTGAATTTTAAGGTGTCTTATAATTTGAAATAATTCGGGGGGAGGGGTTATTTTTGCATCTAGAACAAATAGGTTCACGAGATAAGAGAATTAAGGATACCTATCAGAAAGACTAATCCAATCCATAATGATGTACCGGAAAATACAACATTTTTATTCCCCGACCAACCGTCGGGAGAAGCAAATACAACGGGTACACTAATCAGTAAGATTGATGAAGTAACAATTAATGCAAAAACAGCCAATTGGAAAGCAATAGTCATGTTTCTAATCCTCCAATCTACCAATAAAAGAATTATATACCATTTGATCTCTTTATCAGCCAAAAAATTGTAAAAAAAAAAATGCATGGCGGCTGGATTTTACCACGAATCACAGTTTTGTCACTTTCTTTACACTTTACTTTACAAGGGAGAACACTAGATCATGCATCTCTATATACAGATAGAAGATTCCTAATATATACTAATATATATCGATATATATATGTTTATATCGATAGTAATGGTATCAACAAGATCGCTATGTTCCATTCGGTGGAAAAAAAAAAGAAAATAGAAATTTTCTTTCGGAGAGATGGCCGAGTGGTTGATAGCTCCGGTCTTGAAAACCGGTATAGTTCGAAACAAAGAACTATCGAGGGTTCGAATCCCTCTCTCTCCTTTTTCTTGGTGAATAGGTTTCTTTAAGGGAGTGGCTCGGCTAAGTTGCATAGCCGAACCAGAAAAAATAGACAAATTCATTTAAATATAAA